GTTAATGTAGCTTAATACTAAAGCAAGGCACTGAAAATGCCTAGATGAGTCTCCCCACTCCATAAACACATAGGTTTGGTCCTGGCCTTTCTATTAGTTACTAGTAAACTTACACATGCAAGAATCCTCATCCCAGTGAGAACGCCCTCTATACCATTAAGTGGTAAAAAGGAGCTGGTATCAAGCACACTATAGAGTAGCTCGTGACACCTCGCTTAGCCACACCCCCACGGGACACAGCAGTGATAAAAATTAAGCAATAAATGAAAGTCTGACTAAGTTATACTATTTAGGACTGGTAAATCTCGTGCCAGCCACCGCGGTCATACGATTAGGCCAAACTAATAGACGTTCGGCGTAAAGCGTGTCTTAGAGAACAAACAATAAATAAAATCAAACTTTATCTAAGCTGTAAAAAGCCTCAGCTATTGTAAAATACGCAACGAAAGTAATTTTAAAAAATCTGACTACACGATAGCTAAGATCCAAACTGGGATTAGATACCCCACTATGCTTAGCCCTAAACATAAAAAACTAAAAACAAAGTCATTCGCCAGAGTACTACTAGCAACAGCTTAAAACTCAAAGGACTTGGCGGTGCCTTATATCCCTCTAGAGGAGCCTGTTCTATAATCGATAAACCCCGATCGACCTCACCAATCTTTGCTAAATCAGCCTATATACCGCCATCTTCAGCAAACCCTAAAAAGGAACTAAAGTAAGCACAAGTATTAACATAAAAACGTTAGGTCAAGGTGTAGCTTATAGATTGGAAAGAAATGGGCTACATTCTCCGACTTGGAGAATTAGAATTTTATACGAAAACCTATGTGAAATCAAAAGTTAAAGGTGGATTTAGCAGTAAATTAAGAGTAGAGAGCTTAATTGAATGTTGGCCATAAGGCACGCACACACCGCCCGTCACCCTCCTCAAATAAAATAGTATCAAATACATCCTAAATAATATATAGATATTAATCTATGAGAGGAGACAAGTCGTAACAAGGTAAGTGTACTGGAAAGTGCACTTGGATAACACAAAGTGTAGCTTAAACAAAAAGCACCTAGTTTACACCTAGAAGATTTCACATAAATTGACCACTTTGAAACCAAAGATAGCTCAAAATATATCAAATAATATTATCCTACAATATTAAAATAAAACATTCACAGAAATAAAAGTATAGGTGATAGAAATTTTACTTGACGCTATAGAGAAAGTACCGCAAGGGAAAAAAATGAAAGAAAGTTTATAAGTAAAAAAAAGCAAAGTTTAACTCTTGTACCTTTTGCATAATGATTCAACTAGAAGATATTAGCAAAAAGAACTTAAGTTAACACCCCGAAACTAGACGAGCTACCCGCTAGCAGCCCAAAGAGCAAACTCATCTATGTGGCAAAATAGTGAGAAGACTGACGGGTAGTGGCAATAAACCTATCGAGCCTAGTGATAGCTGGTTGTCCAGAACGGAATTTTAGTTCTAACTTAAGCCTACCATAAAAAAAAACAAATTTAAATGTAAGCTTAAATAATAATCTAAAAGGGGACAGCTTTTTAGATACGGGATACAACCCCTGTTAGTGAGTAAACAAAAACTAGTGATACTCTAGTTGGCTTAAAAGCAGCCATCAAACAAGATAGCGTTCAAGCTCAATAGTACACAAAAACTAATTTCAACTATTATCAATTATACTCCTAATATAAAACTGGACTATTCTATTTTTTAATAGAAGCAATAATGTTGATATCAGTAACAAGAAACATTTCTCCCTGCATACGTGTATATCAGAACGAATAAATCACTGATAATTAACAAATATAAACACAACCACTTAATTAAAAAAAAATAATATAATTGTTAGCCCAACACAGGTGTGCAACTAAGGAAAGATTAAAAAAAGTAAAAGGAACTCGGCAAACATAAACCCCGCCTGTTTACCAAAAACATCACCTCTAGCATAAAAAGTATTAGAGGCACTGCCTGCCCAGTGACTTTAGTTTCAACGGCCGCGGTATCCTGACCGTGCAAAGGTAGCATAATCACTTGTTCTCTAAATAAGGACTTGTATGAATGGCTCCACGAGGGTTTTACTGTCTCTTACTTTTAATCAGTGAAATTGACCTTCACGTGAAGAGGCGTGAATTAAAAAATAAGACGAGAAGACCCTATGGAGCTTTAATTAACCAGCTCACAAAGTACAACCATATTCTAATAGAAATTAAACCTATTTTAATTGAGCTGATAATTTAGGTTGGGGTGACCTCGGAATAAAAATTAACTCCCGAGAAAATTTTAACTAAGACAAACAAGTCAAAATTATCCCATTATATATTGATCCGCTAAGTCTTTAAACGATCAACGAAACAAGTTACCCTAGGGATAACAGCGCAATCCTATTCAAGAGTCCATATCGACAATTAGGGTTTACGACCTCGATGTTGGATCAGGACATCCCAATGGTGCAGCCGCTATTAATGTGTTCGTTTGTTCAACGATTAAAGTCCTACGTGATCTGAGTTCAGACCGGAGTAATCCAGGTCGGTTTCTATCTATTTTAAGCGTCTCTCCCAGTACGAAAGGACAAGAGAGACAGGGCCCACTTAAAATAAGCGCCCTATTTTACTTAGATGAGTTAATCTCAATCTTACAATATATATATACATATTACCCAAGAGCAGGGTTCAGTTAAAGTGGCAGAGACCGGTAATTGCATAAAACTTAAGCTTTTAAAACCAGAGGTTCAACTCCTCTCTTTAACAACTTCATGTATTTTATTAACCTGCTAACAATAATCGTTCCCATTCTTCTAGCCGTAGCATTCTTAACCTTACTAGAACGAAAAGTATTAGGCTACATACAACTTCGAAAAGGACCCAATATCGTAGGCCCTTATGGCTTACTACAACCAATCGCTGATGCAATTAAACTATTCACCAAAGAACCAATACAACCCTCAACATCGTCCCTCACTCTGTTTATTATTGCACCAACCCTAGCTCTGACTCTAGCCCTAATAATATGAATTCCATTACCTATACCACATCCACTAATCAATATAAACTTAAGTATGCTATTTATACTAGCCCTATCAAGTCTAGCCGTCTACGCCATTTTATGATCAGGCTGAGCTTCAAACTCAAAATATGCATTAATTGGAGCTTTACGGGCAGTAGCTCAAACAATTTCCTACGAAGTAACCCTTGCTATCATTATCTTATCAATTTTACTCATAAATGGCTCTTTTACATTAACTACATTAATCACAACACAAGAACATATTTGATTGATTGTACCCTCATGACCTCTAGCCATAATATGATTTATCTCAACTCTAGCAGAAACAAATCGAGCCCCCTTTGATTTAACAGAAGGAGAGTCCGAATTAGTATCTGGTTTCAATGTAGAATATGCAGGAGGACCCTTTGCTCTTTTTTTCCTAGCAGAATATGCAAATATTATTATAATAAATGCCCTAACAACTATCCTATTTCTAGGTGCATATAATAACCCAATATTTTCAGAACTTTATACTATCAACTTTACCACCAAAACCCTTTTACTTACAATAACTTTTTTATGAATTCGAGCATCCTATCCTCGATTCCGATATGATCAACTAATACATTTATTATGAAAAAACTTCTTACCCCTTACTTTAGTTATATGCATATGACATGTAACCCTACCAATTATCCTAGCAAGTATCCCACCCATAACATAAGAAATATGTCTGACAATAGAGTTACTTTGATAGAGTAAATTATAGGGGTTTAAATCCCCTTATTTCTAGAATTACAGGAATTGAACCTGCTCCTAAGAATTCAAAAATCTTCGTGCTACCTATATTACACTATACTCTAAGTAAGGTCAGCTAAATTAAGCTATCGGGCCCATACCCCGAAAATGTTGGTTTATATCCTTCCCGTACTAATTAATTCTATAACCCTGTCACTAGTATTAACAACAATAATCTCAGGCACTCTAATCGTTATAACAAGCTCTCACTGATTTCTAACTTGAGTAGGATTCGAAATAAATATATTAGCCATAATTCCACTACTAACAAAAGAACATAATCCACGAGCCACAGAAGCAGCAACAAAATACTTTCTTACCCAAGCTACAGCATCTATACTTCTTATAATGGCTGCAATTATTAACCTATTATACACCGGCCACTGGTCAATTATAAAATTAATTAATCCAACAGCATCAATTATAATAACAATGGCCCTTACAATAAAACTAGGATTATCTCCATTCCATTTTTGAGTGCCAGAAGTAACCCAAGGAATTCCATTGGCATCAGGATTAATTCTATTGACATGACAAAAACTAGCACCCCTATCAGTTTTATATATAATTACACCTCTTATCAACATAAATCTACTCCTAATTATATCACTAATATCCATCGCAATCGGTGGCTGAGGCGGATTAAATCAAACCCAACTACGCAAGATTATAGCATACTCATCCATCGCCCACATGGGATGAATATTAGCTATCCTAGCCTATAATCCAACTATGACACTATTAAACCTCTATCTATATATCCCAATAACAATAACTACCTTCATACTACTAATATTAAGCTCAGCAACTACAACAACCTCACTATCCAACATATGAAACAAACTACCACTTATCACCATATTAATCTTAATTACCATATTATCTCTAGGAGGATTACCTCCCCTAACCGGGTTCATGCCAAAATGAGCAATCATTCAAGAGATAGCAAAGAACAACAACATCCTTATACCCACACTAATAACCCTCTTGGCCCTATTAAATTTATATTTTTACACACGAATTACATACACCACATCACTAACAATATTTCCAACAACAAATAATATAAAAATAAAATGACAATTCAAAACCCCAAAACAAATAACATATTTACCCCTAATAACTACAATCTCTACCATAACCCTCCCATTAGCACCAATTATAATAATTCTGGAGTAGGAGTTTAGGTTACCCTTAGACCAGAGGCCTTCAAAGCCTCCAGCAAATATGATTTATTTAACTCCTGTGTCTTAAGGACTGCAAGACTTTATCTTACATCAAATGAACGCAAATCAATCACTTTAATTAAGCTAAGCCCTTCCTAGATTGATGGGACTTTAACCCATAAAAAATTAGTTAACAGCTAAAAACCCTAAACAACTGGCTTCAATCTACTTCTCCCGCCGCAAATAAAAAAAGGCGGGAGAAGCCCCGGCAGGATTGAAGCTGCTTCTTTGAATTTGCAATTCAATATGTATTACACCACAGGACTTGGCAAAAAGAGGAATTCTACCTCTGTCTTTAGATTTACAGTCTAATACCTACTCGGCCATTTTACCTATGTTCATTAATCGATGACTATTTTCAACAAATCATAAAGATATTGGTACCTTGTACCTATTATTTGGTGCTTGAGCTGGTATAGCAGGAACTGCTCTAAGTCTGCTAATTCGAGCAGAATTAGGTCAGCCAGGAGCTCTGCTAGGAGATGATCAGATTTATAATGTAATTGTCACTGCTCATGCTTTTGTAATAATCTTCTTTATAGTCATGCCTATTATAATTGGAGGATTTGGAAATTGACTAGTACCTTTAATAATTGGAGCCCCTGATATGGCTTTCCCTCGAATGAACAATATGAGTTTCTGACTCCTTCCCCCCTCTTTCCTATTGCTATTAGCATCATCCATAGTTGAAGCAGGAGCTGGTACTGGTTGAACAGTCTACCCTCCCCTAGCAGGAAATCTTGCCCATGCAGGAGCTTCTGTAGACCTCGCTATTTTTTCCCTACATTTAGCAGGTGTATCATCAATTTTAGGAGCAATTAACTTTATCACTACTATTATCAATATGAAACCCCCTGCACTTTCTCAATACCAAACACCATTATTTGTTTGATCTGTCTTGATTACGGCCGTGTTACTCCTACTCTCCCTCCCAGTTCTAGCCGCTGGGATCACAATATTGCTAACAGATCGAAATCTAAACACTACCTTTTTTGATCCTGCTGGAGGAGGAGATCCAATTCTATATCAACATTTATTTTGATTCTTCGGACACCCTGAAGTATATATCCTAATCCTACCTGGATTTGGTATCATCTCCCACATCGTTACATATTATTCAGGAAAAAAGGAGCCCTTTGGATATATAGGAATAGTCTGAGCCATAATATCTATTGGATTTCTGGGCTTCATTGTATGAGCCCATCATATATTTACAGTAGGTATAGATGTAGATACTCGAGCTTATTTTACATCCGCTACTATAATTATTGCTATTCCCACTGGAGTTAAGGTTTTTAGCTGATTAGCCACTCTTCATGGGGGTAATATTAAATGGTCCCCTGCTATATTATGAGCTCTAGGATTTATCTTTTTATTCACAGTTGGAGGTCTAACAGGAATCGTACTTGCCAACTCTTCCTTAGACATTGTCCTCCATGACACCTACTACGTAGTAGCTCATTTTCATTACGTCCTGTCTATAGGAGCAGTATTTGCTATTATAGCTGGTTTTATTCACTGATTCCCCCTGTTTTCCGGTTATACAATAAGTACAACTTGAGCAAAAATCCACTTCCTAATTATATTTGTGGGGGTTAATATGACTTTTTTTCCACAACATTTCTTAGGATTATCAGGCATACCTCGACGCTATTCAGATTACCCAGATGCTTACACTACCTGAAATACTGTATCTTCTATAGGCTCATTTATCTCACTAACTGCCGTTATCCTAATAATCTTTATGGTATGAGAGGCATTTGCATCTAAACGAGAAGTACTGATAGTAGAACTACCATCAACAAATCTTGAATGACTTCACGGATGTCCTCCTCCCTATCATACCTTTGAGGAACCTACCTATGTAAATTCTAAATAATATATTCCCGCTTTTAAGAAAGGAAGGATTCGAACCCCCTAAGACTGGTTTCAAGCCAATACCATAACCACTATGACTTTCTCAATAACTAAGATATTAGTAAAATTTACATAACTTTGTCAAAGTTAAATTATAGGTGAGACTCCTGTATATCTTTATGGCATATCCATTTCAACTAGGTTTCCAAGATGCAACATCTCCCATTATAGAAGAATTACTAAGCTTTCACGACCACGCCTTAATAATCGTCTTTCTAATCAGCTCCCTCGTACTATATATTATTTCATCAATACTTACAACTAAACTAACCCATACCAGTACTATAGACGCACAAGAAGTAGAAACAATTTGAACTATTCTACCAGCTATTATCTTGATTATAATCGCACTTCCCTCACTACGAATTCTTTACATAATAGACGAAATTAATAATCCTTCTCTGACTATCAAAACCTTAGGTCACCAGTGATACTGAAGCTATGAGTACACAGATTACGAAGATTTAGTATTTGATTCTTACATAGTGCCTACCTCAGAACTAAGTCCAGGTCAGCTCCGCTTATTAGAAGTTGACAATCGAGTAGTATTACCTGCTGAACTAACAATTCGAATACTAATTTCATCAGAAGATGTTTTACACTCTTGGGCTGTCCCTTCTTTAGGGTTAAAAACTGACGCTATCCCTGGTCGCTTGAACCAAACAACTCTACTTGCTACACGACCAGGTCTATACTACGGACAGTGCTCTGAAATCTGTGGATCTAATCACAGCTTCATGCCTATTGTACTTGAAATAATTCCTTTAAAATATTTTGAAAAATGATCATCATCAGTGTTATAATCTCATTAAGAAGCTAAATAGCACTAACCTTTTAAGTTAGAGACTGGAAGTTTTAATCTCCCCTTAATGACATGCCACAATTAGATACATCCACATGATCTATTACAATTATTTCAATAATTATTACATTATTTATTATATTTCAACTAAAAATTTCAAAGCACTATTATTATAATAGCCCTGAACCTCTAGTAACCAAACTACAAAAACACTCAACCCCTTGAGAAACTAAATGAACGAAAATCTATTTACCTCTTTCATTACCCCAACGATAATAGGGTTACCTATTGTTGTACTTATTATTATATTCCCGAGTATATTATTTCCATCAACAACACGACTAATTAATAACCGCCTAATCTCAATTCAACAATGATTAATTCGTATGACAACAAAACAAATAATGACTATTCATAATAAAAAAGGACAAACCTGAACACTTATATTAATTTCACTTATTATATTCATTGGTTCAACAAATCTATTAGGCCTTTTACCCCACTCTTTTACTCCGACCACCCAACTATCAATAAACCTGGGCATAGCTATCCCTCTTTGAGCGGGTACAGTTATCCTAGGCTTTCGTCATAAAACAAAAGCATCTTTGGCACATTTTTTACCTCAAGGGACACCACTACCCCTAATCCCTATACTAATTATTATTGAAACAATTAGTTTATTTATTCAACCAATAGCACTAGCAGTACGACTTACAGCAAATATTACTGCAGGACACTTACTTATTCACCTAATTGGAGGAGCCACTCTAGCACTAATAAGTATTAGTATGACTACTGCCTTCATCACATTTATTATCCTAATTTTATTGACAGTACTAGAATTTGCCGTTGCCCTGATTCAAGCATATGTTTTTACCCTCCTAGTAAGTCTATATCTACACGATAACACCTAATGACCCACCAAACGCATGCATATCATATAGTTAACCCAAGTCCTTGACCATTAACAGGGGCTCTATCAGCCCTTCTTCTAACATCTGGACTAGTTATATGATTCCACTTTAATACCTTAATTTTATTATTAATAGGCTTAACTACTAATATATTGACAATATATCAGTGATGACGAGATATTGTTCGAGAGAGTACATTCCAAGGACACCATACACCAATTGTACAAAAAGGCCTCCGTTACGGAATAGTCTTATTTATTTTATCAGAAGTATTTTTCTTCTCTGGCTTCTTCTGAGCTTTCTATCACTCAAGTCTAGCTCCTACACCAGAATTAGGAGGCTATTGACCTCCAGCAGGCATTACCCCTCTTAATCCTATAGAGGTGCCACTTCTAAATACATCAGTTTTACTAGCCTCCGGAGTCTCCATTACCTGAGCCCACCACAGTCTAATAGAAGGAAATCGCATACATATGATACAAGCATTACTAATTACTATTCTCTTGGGCTTATATTTCACACTTTTACAAGCCTCTGAGTATTATGAAACACCATTCACTATTTCCGATGGTGTTTATGGATCTACCTTTTTCATGGCCACAGGATTTCACGGCCTCCATGTTATTATTGGTTCAACTTTCCTTATCGTATGTTTTCTACGGCAAATAAACTATCACTTTACATCTAATCATCACTTCGGATTTGAAGCTGCAGCCTGATACTGACATTTTGTAGATGTCGTATGATTATTCTTGTATGTCTCTATTTACTGATGAGGATCTTATTCTTTTAGTATTAATTAGTACAATTGACTTCCAATCAGTTAGTCTTGGAAAGCTCCAAGAAAGAATAATAAATTTTATCTTAACTTTAATTATTAATACCCTATTAGCCTCACTACTTGTAACAATCGCATTTTGACTCCCTCAAACAAATATATACGCTGAAAAATCAAGCCCATACGAATGCGGTTTTGACCCTATAGGATCAGCTCGTCTTCCTTTCTCAATAAAATTCTTTCTAGTAGCAATTACTTTTTTGCTATTCGACCTAGAAATCGCACTACTATTACCCCTTCCATGAGCCTCCCAGACTGACAAATTAATAATTATACTATTTATATCTCTATTCCTAATCTCCCTATTAATTATTAGCCTAGCATACGAATGAATCCAAAAAGGATTGGAGTGATCAGAATATGGTAATTAGTTTAATATAAAATAAATGATTTCGACTCATTAGATTATGATTATTTTCATAATTACCAATATGTCTTTAACCCACATAAACATCCTACTAGCATTCACTACATCTCTTTTAGGCTTACTTATATATCGATCCCACTTAATATCCTCACTATTATGCCTAGAAGGAATAATGCTTTCTCTATTTATCCTCACCACTATAACAATCCTTATTACTCATTCAACCCTAGCTACCATAATGCCTATCATCCTTTTAGTGTTCGCAGCCTGCGAAGCAGCACTTGGATTATCATTATTAGTAGTTGTATCTAACACATATGGAATTGACTACGTACAAAACCTTAACCTTCTTCAATGCTAAAAATTATTATCCCTACAATTATACTAATTCCACTTACATGATTATCAAAAAATAACATAATATGAATTAACTCAACAATTTACAGTTTAATAATTAGCATGACATGTTTACCCTTAATAAATCAATTCTGTGATAATAGCCTAAACCTGTCCATGCTATTTTTCTCTGACGCACTCTCAACCCCATTATTAATACTAACAACCTGACTCCTACCGCTCATAATTATTGCCAGCCAATACCACATAGCCAAAGAATCCCCTATACGAAAAAAACTATACATTACTATGATAATCCTACTTCAAATCTTTTTAATCATAACTTTCTCTGCTACTGAACTAATGTTATTTTATATTCTATTTGAAGCCACACTAGTACCAACTCTAATTATTATCACTCGATGAGGAGGTCAGACAGAGCGGTTAAATGCTGGAATCTACTTTCTTTTTTACACCCTAGCCGGATCATTACCACTTTTAGTCGCCCTGATTTACACCCAAACTACTCTAGGCTCACTAAATATGCTATTAGCCCAATATCTAACTGAGCCCTTTACTTGCATCTGAAGTAGTTCACTTTTGTGACTAGCATTTATAATAGCATTTATAGTAAAAATACCTCTTTATGGTCTCCACCTATGGCTACCAAAAGCTCATGTTGAAGCCCCAATTGCAGGCTCAATAGTCCTAGCAGCTATTCTACTGAAACTAGGCGGATATGGAATATTACGCATTACTCTGATACTCAATCCTACCGTAAACTTTATAATGTACCCTTTTATAATATTATCTATATGAGGCATAGTTATAACTAGCTCCATTTGTTTACGTCAAACAGATCTAAAATCTCTAATTGCATACTCATCTGTTAGTCATATAGCACTTGTGATTGTAGCTATTTTAATCCAAAGCCCTTGAAGCTTTATAGGAGCTACTGCATTAATAATTGCTCACGGCCTAACCTCCTCATTACTATTCTGCTTAGCAAACTCTAACTATGAACGAACTCACAGTCGAACTATAATTTTAGCCCGTGGCTTACAAATAATTCTTCCCCTAATGGCAGCCTGATGACTCCTAGCGAGCTTAACAAATCTAGCTCTACCTCCATCTATTAATCTGATCGGAGAATTATTTGTAACAGTATCTGTGTTCTCATGATCTAACTTCTCCATTATTCTACTAGGTATTAATATTACCATTACTGCTTTATACACACTCTACATACTAATTATAACCCAACGAGGCAAATATACCTACCATATCCACAATATCAAACCTTCTTACACCCGAGAAAATACTCTAATATCACTACATCTTATGCCTCTATTACTATTAATAATCAACCCCAAAATTATTCTAGGAACCATGTACTGTAAATATAGTTTAATAAAAACATTAGATTGTGAATCTAACAATAGAAACATAAAATTCTTATTTACCGAAAAAGAATACAAGAACTGCTAACTCATGTCTCCGCATTTAAAAATGCGGCTTTTTCAAACTTTTAAAGGATAGGAGTTATCCGTTGGTCTTAGGAATCAAAAAATTGGTGCAACTCCAAATAAAAGTTATAAATCTAATTTCCACTCTAATACTATTATCACTTATAATTCTAGTACTGCCTCTTATACTCCCTCCAAATAAATTCTCTAACCACTACCCCTATCCCGAACATGTTAAAACAATAATTTTTTATTCTTTTATGATTAGCATACCCCCAACCATCATATTTATTCAATCTGCTCAAGAAGTAATAATCTCAAATTGATATTGAATAACAATTCAAACCATAAAATTATCTCTTAGCTTTAAACTAGACTTTTTCTCTATAGTATTTGTACCTGTGGCCCTATTTATTACTTGATCTATTATAGAGTTTTCAATATGATATATACATCTGGATCCCAACATCAATCGATTCTTCAAATATCTATTAATATTTTTAATTACTATATTAATTCTAGTCACAGCTAACAACATTTTTCAACTTTTCATCGGCTGAGAGGGAGTAGGTATTATATCTTTTCTACTAATCGGCTGATGATATGGACGAGCAGATGCTAACACAGCTGCACTACAAGCAATTCTATATAATCGTATTGGAGATATTGGATTCATTTTATCTATAGCATGATTCATAGCAAACTCAAACTCATGAGAACTTCAACAAATTTTTATATTAAACTTAAATAATAATACCCTTCCACTAATAGGCTTAATACTGGCCGCCACAGGAAAATCAGCTCAATTCGGACTACATCCATGACTACCCTCTGCCATAGAAGGACCTACACCAGTTTCAGCCCTATTACACTCCAGCACAATAGTAGTAGCAGGCATTTTCCTACTTATTCGATTTTACCCATTACTAGAAAATAACAAAATAATCCAATCACTAGCACTATGTCTGGGAGCTATTACCACTCTATTTACAGCCATCTGTGCACTAACCCAGAACGATATTAAAAAAATTGTAGCCTTTTCTACTTCAAGCCAACTAGGTCTAATAATAGTAACAATTGGCATTAACCAACCGCACTTGGCATTTCTTCATATCTGCACACACGCATTTTTTAAAGCCATGCTATTCCTATGCTCCGGCTCTATTATTCACAATCTAAATGATGAACAAGATATCCGAAAAATAGGCGGACTATTTAAATCTCTGCCCTTCACAACCACCGCCTTGATTATTGGCAGTCTCGCATTAACAGGAATACCATTCTTAACAGGATTTTATTCAAAAGACTTAATTATTGAAACAGCAAATACATCCTACATAAACGCCTGAGCCCTTTTAATTACTCTCGTCGCCACTTCTCTAACAGCTGTCTATAGCACTCGCATTATCTTCTTCGCACTGCTCGGAAAACCACGATTCCCCTCTTTAGTGACAATTAATGAAAATAACCCCTTATTAATAAATCCCATCACACGCCTACTAATTGGTAGTATTTTCGCTGGATTCTTTATTTCTAATAATATTAATCCCTCGACCGTACCCCAAATAACCATACCATTATACTTAAAAATAATAGCCTTATTCGTAACTTTAATAGGTTTTGCCATTGCCCTAGAACTAAGCCATATAACTCAAAACCTAAAATTTAAACACCCCTCAACTACATTTAAATTCTCAACTATGTTAGGATACTTTCCACTTACTATACACCGCCTAAACCCCCTAATAAGCCTAGCTATAAGTCAAAAATCAGCTACCATATTACTTGACCTGATCTGACTAGAAAATGCTCTACCAAAATTAATTACTAAAGTTCAACAAAACTCCTCAATCATAGTGACTAACCAAAAAGGACTAATTAAACTATATTTCCTTTCTTTCCTAATCACCATAATTGTAGCTCTCATTACATTTAATTTCCACGCGTAATCTCTAAAATAATTATCACACCAACAAGCAAGGATCAGCCAGTGACAACTACTAATCAATTTCCATAGCTATATAATGCAGCAACCCCTATTGACTCTTTAGCCGATATTCCAAAATCACCTATATCATAAATTGCTCAATCCCCAATTTCATTAAACTCAAAGATCACATCCAACTTCTCAACAACTAATACATATAAAATTAACAAAAATTCTATAACCAAGCCAACAACAAATGATCCTAACACTACCATATTAGAAACCCAAGCTTCAGGATACTGCTCAGTAGCTATAGCTGTCGTATATCCAAAAACTACCAACATCCCCCCCAAATAAATTAAAAATACCATTAGACCTAAAAATGATCCGCCAAAACTTACAACAATTCCACAACCAACCCCACCGCTCACAATCAACCCAACACCCCCATAAATAGGAGAGGGTTTAGAAGAAAATCCCACAAAGCCAATTATAAAAATAACACTTAAAATAGATACAATATACACTATCATTATTCTTACATGGATATATCCACGACTAGTGACACGAAAAATCACCGTTGTATTTCAACTACAAGAACAAACAAATGACCAACATTCGAAAATCCCACCCCCTAATAAAAATTATTAACAGTTCATTTATTGATCTACCCGCCCCATCAAACATCTCGTCCTGATGAAACTTTGGATCTCTTTTAGGAATCTGCCTAGCACTACAAATCATAACAGGACTATTTCTAGCTATACATTATACATCAGATACCGCAACAGCCTTTAACTCAGTTACCCATATCTGTCGAGATGTAAACTACGGCTGAATTCTACGCTACCTACATGCAAACGGAGCCTCTATATTCTTTATTTGCCTATACCTTCATGTAGGACGAGGGCTCTACTATGGCTCCTACCTATATAAAGAGACTTGAAACATTGGAGTTATCCTGCTATTTGCTGTAATAGCAACAGCTTTTATAGGATACGTGCTCCCATGAGGCCAAATATCTTTCTGAGGAGCAACCGTAATTACCAACCTACTCTCTGCAATCCCATACATTGGCACAAATCTTGTAGAATGAATTTGAGGTGGTTTCTCTGTTGATAAAGCTACTTTAACTCGATTTTTCGCCTTTCACTTTCTACTCCCATTCGTCATTGCAGCCATAGTCATAGTACATCTCCTATTTCTACATGAAACAGGATCTAATAATCCAACAGGAATTCCCTCTAATGCAGATATAATTCCCTTCCACCCCTACTACACAATTAAAGACATTCTTGGCCTATTATTAATAATCATAACACTATTAATACTAGTACTATTCTCTCCCGACATGCTAGGAGACCCCGATAATTATACACCAGCAAACCCACTAAGTACCCCACCTCATATTAAACCAGAATGATACTTTCTATTCGCATACGCAATCCTACGATCAATTCCAAATAAGTTAGGGGGAGTATTAGCTCTAGTTCTCTCAATCCTCATCCTAATTATTATTCCCCTACTTCACACATCCAAACAACGCAGCATAGCCTTTCGACCCCTAAGCCAATGCCTATATTGACTATTAGTAGCAGATCTCCTTACTCTAACATGAATTGGAGGACAACCTGTCGAATATCCATTTGTTATTATTGGACAACTAGCATCGATCCTCTACTTCTCTATTATTATTATCCTCATACCACTCGCAAGTCTAGCAGAAAACCACCTATTAAAATGAAGAGTCTCTGTAGTATATTAATTACACTGGTCTTGTAAACCAGAGAAGGAGAAAAATATTCTCCCAAAGACTCAAGAGGAGAGTTCGTACCCTGCCATCAACACCCAAAGCTGATATTCTAATTAAACTACCTCCTGTAATATTTACTTATCATGTATTCAAAAAACCTTAAGTACTCTATACGCACTAAATTTATCAAAAGTACATGTACGCTAATATTATACAATATATTACATATACAGTTGTATATTAAACTACTCTTTACATAGGATATTAAGCACGTCTTAGCGTTAACATCAGTATTACATAATACATTATATGTATAATCGTACATTAAATTAACTCCCACATGAATATTAAGCATGTCCATACTAATATTAATATTACATAATACATTATATGCATAATTGTACATTAAATTAACTCCCACATGAATATTAAGCATGTCCATACTAATATTAATATTACATAATACATTATATGCATAATCGTACATTAAATTAACTCCCACATGAATATTAAGCATGTCCATACTAATATTAATATTACATAATACATTATATGTATAATCGTACATTAAATTAACTCCCACATGAATATTAAGCATGTCCATACTAATATTAATATTACATAATACATATAGTGTGTAATCGTACATACCCCATTAATATTTCGAAGATTCCAGTCAACATGACTATCCACAACCTACGGAAAGTCCCATGATTTGACTACCTCCGTGAAACCAACAACCCGCCCAAAAAGTATCCCTCTTCTTGACCTACGCCCATAAAACGTGGGGGTTTCTATAAATGGGTCGTAAACGACATCTGGTTCTTACTTCAGGCACATAACACTAAGACCGCCCACTCGTTCCCCTTAAATAAGACATCTCGATGGATTAATTGCTAATCAGCCCATGCCGCGGCATAACTGTGATGCCATGCCCTTGGTATTTTTAATTTTTAGGGGATGCTTGGACTCAACATTGGCCGTCAAAGGCCCCGACCCGGTGCATGATAGTCAAGCTGGACTTCTTATGTACACCCTAAACCCACATAATGGTAAGCATGTATATCTGATTAATGCTTTGAGGACATACACTGATTGATCTGGACATCAATTCATGTTTTTCGTAATTTTTAATCCACTCCGAAGGTGTTAATAAGTTAATGGTTACAGGACATGTTTATACGACTACGACGCATACGCATACGCATACGCATACGCATACGCATACGCATACGCATACGCATACGCATACGCATACGCATACGCATACGCATACGCATACGCATACGCATACGCATACGCATACGCATACGCATACGCATACGCATACGCATACGCATACGCATACGCATACGCATACGCATACGCATACGCATACGCATACGCATACGCATACGCATACGCATACGCATACGCATACGCATACGCATACGCATACGCATACGCATACGCATACGCATACTCCATCAACCCAATCATTAACATATTAGTTTATTTTTATACCACAAACCCCCCTTACCCCCCGTTAAGTCTGAATTATGGGTATTAATAATATCTCTTGCCAAACCCCAAAAACAAGAATAATAACACCATAAAATAAGTAGACCTAACTGTATTCCAAAGCCAAATATTATAATCTCTACCACCCGTAAGGTCGCACCCCCTTACTTTAAAGATTCGCCTTCCTTAGACAGACATCTCCCTAGATCTGTAAATATAACCTCAAGTAGGACTATTAATTCACAA